AGTAAGAAGCCTGACTAAAGGATTATTTTGATGTAATAAATTACGTGTAAAATCACTCTTACTATACAATCCTTGGAATCAAACCAAAACGAAAGAAATCAAAATTCTTTATGCATCTTACATTAAACTGTAAAAAGATAAGCTAAATTAAGCTTATGGGTTCATACCCCATCCATGAAAAAAAAATTCTCTTTTTAATTAAACTAAACATTACAAAATTAACAATAATACTAATCATAGTAACAACCACAATTATAGTAATATCATCAAACAATATACTATTTACATGAATAAGAATAGAAATCAACCTAATTTCATTCATACCCATTATAACAAAAAGAAAAAAAATAAAAGATCAACCCATAAAATACTTTATTATCCAAAGAGCTGCATCCTCATTAATAATTATGACAGTAATATTATATTCAATTATCGAAAACCCCCTAGATGAAAGAATTATAATAATAACAAGATTAATTATAAAAATAGGTTTAATGCCATTCCACTTATGATTACCATCCACCATACAAGGATTAACGTGAGAAAACTGTTTCATCATTTCAACCCTACAAAAAATTTCACCAGTAATTTTCACTAGACAAACAATCAGAATAAATACAATAAAAACACCTATAATCATATCACTAATTATATCCCCAATTTCAGCGATTAAACAACTTTCATTAAAAAAAATCATAGCATACTCATCAATTTCAAATACGCCATGAATAATTATATCAATTAAAATATCAAAATTTATATTTATGATATTTATAACAATTTATTCTATTACCACAATAATACTAATAAAAAAAATAAAAAAAATAAATATTTTGTTTTATAACCAAATAAAACCATCATCAACAAAATCAAAAATAATAATTACATCAACAATATTATCCATAAGAGGAATACCCCCCCTTACAGGGTTTTTCCCAAAATGAATAATATTACAAAATATAGCTTCAAGATCAATAATACTATCAATTTCGATAATTATATCATCTATACTATCAACATTTATCTACCTAAAAATATCAGTTAATATAATAACCACAATATCAACAACAAAAAGGATAAACAAAGAAAACCAAATAAAAGAAAATGATTTAACATTTAATATACTAGGACTACCATTAATAATAATCCTTAAGACAAATTAAGGGTTTAAGTTAAAAAAACTATTAACCTTCAAAGTTAAAATTATAAAAATTATAAGCCTTAGCTTATAAGCACCTTTAAACTTGCAATCTAAAATCATAATTGAATATAAAGCCGATGACAAGAGGTAAAAAACCCTAAATAAATTTACAATTTACTACTTCTATCAGACACCTTGTCAATGAAAAAATGGCTATTTTCAACAAATCACAAAGACATCGGTTCTCTATATTTCTTTATAGGAATATGAGCCGGTCTAATAGGTACAATACTAAGTATAATTATTCGAATAGAATTATCACAACCAGGATCAATAATTAAAAATGACCAAATTTACAATACAGTTGTCACATCACATGCATTTATCATAATTTTTTTTATAGTAATACCAGTATTAATCGGAGGATTCGGAAATTGACTAGTACCAATAATAATTGGAGCACCCGATATAGCATTTCCACGAATAAATAATATAAGATTCTGACTACTACCAATATCACTAACATTATTGTTATCAAGATCAATTTCAAGAACAGGAGCAGGAACTGGATGAACAGTGTACCCCCCACTTTCAAGACAAACTGCACATTACGGGCCATCTGTAGACCTAGCAATTTTTTCATTACATATTGCAGGAGCAAGATCAATTATAGGAGCAATTAACTTCATTTCAACAATTATAAATATACGAACTAAAGAAATAACAATAGAAAAAACCCCACTTTTCTGTTGATCAGTTATAATTACAGCCATTCTTCTCCTTATTTCCCTACCAGTTCTAGCAGGAGCTATTACAATACTACTAACAGACCGAAATCTAAACACATCATTCTTCGAACCATCAGGAGGAGGAGACCCAATTTTGTACCAACACCTATTCTGATTTTTTGGGCATCCCGAAGTGTATATCTTAATTTTACCAGGATTTGGATTAATTTCACACATTATTATAAATGAAAGAGGTAAAAATATAACATTCGGACACATAGGAATAATCTATGCAATAATTTCAATTGGAATCTTAGGTTTCATTGTTTGAGCACATCACATATTCACCGTAGGTATAGACATTGATACACGAGCTTACTTTACCTCAGCAACTATAATTATTGCAGTACCAACTGGTATTAAAATTTTCAGATGAATTGCTACAATACAAGGATCATCCAAAATTAAATCACCACAAATAATTTGATCTATAGGATTCGTATTCCTATTTACAGTAGGAGGTCTAACTGGAGTAATCCTAGCTAACTCATCAATTGACATTGTTATTCACGACACATACTACGTAGTAGCACATTTCCATTACGTTTTATCAATAGGAGCAGTATTTGCTATCATAGCAAGAACAATTCAATGATTCCCACTATTTACAGGAACAGTAATAAACAAAAAATGACTAAAAATTCAATTCTCAATTATATTTGTAGGAGTTAACACAACATTTTTCCCACAACACTTCCTAGGACTTGCAGGAATACCACGACGATATTCAGACTACCCCGATACATTCTTTTTATGAAATTATATTTCATCATTAGGATCAATAATCTCAACTATCAGAATCATAATATTTATATTCATTTTATGAGAAGCAATATCATTTAAACGAATACCAGTATTTAAAAAAAATCCCCCATCGTCTATCGAATGATTTTCAAATACACCCCCACCTGAACATAGATACAATGAATTACCATCAATAAATAAATAATCTAAGAGTGGCAGAAAAGTGCCATGAACTTAAAATTCAAATATAAAGTATTTGAACCTTTCCTTAGAAATTTCATCATGAATAAAATTTAATTTTGTAAACGGAACAACACCAATTATAGAACAACTTATTATATTCCACGATTTCACAATAATAATCATTATCACAATTACAATAACAGTAATATACATAATAATAACAATTATAAAAAACAAAATAAGAAACCGAATTATATTCGAAAACCAAATAATAGAATCAATCTGAACAATTACACCAGCCATAATCTTATTATTGATCGCATTCCCATCAATTAAAATCCTATATCTTATAGAAGAAATTATTAATCCATCAATTACAGTAAAAACAATAGGTCACCAATGATACTGAACATACGAATACTCAGATAAAAAAAAAATAGAATTCGAATCATACATAATCAAAAATAAAAAAACAATACGATTAACAGACACAGATAACCGAATAACTTTACCATTCATGACACAAACACGAATAATTATTTCATCATCAGACGTAATCCATTCATGAACCATCCCATCATTCGGAATAAAAATAGATGCAGTACCAGGACGGTTAAACCAACTATCATTTACAATTAAAAAACCAGGAATCTTCACAGGACAATGTTCAGAAATCTGTGGAACAAACCACAGATTTATACCAATCACAGTAGAAAGAATTGACATAAACAACTTTATTAAATGAATAAAAAAAAACTAAACATTAAGTGACTGAAAAGAAAGTAATGGTCTCTTAAACCAAAATATGGTAAATCGAATACTCTTAATGAAAGGAGTTAATTTAAAAATAAAATAATTATTTGTCAAATAAAAATTACAAAATAAAATTGTACACCTTGATTCCACAAATATCACCCATTTCATGAACAATAATAATCATAACAACAACATTTATAATTTATATTACAAGACCAATTATAATATTTGATTTCTTTAAAATAAGAAAAAAAAAAAAAACCCATAAAAGAAAAAAAATAAACTGAAAATGATAACAAGTCTATTTTCTTCATTCGACCCCTCAACAAAAACACAACAATTAAATTGAATAATAATAATTTCAACCATCATAATTATACCAATAAATTACTGAATAAAAAAATCACGATGAAACTTCACAAAAAAAATAATTGAAAACAAATTAAATGAAGAAATATGAAATAACACAAACCACAAAGAAATAATTATTATATCAACAACATTATTCACAATTATCATAACCAACAACATAATAGGGCTCATACCATACACATTCACATCAACAAGACATATATGTATTTCAATATCAATAGCACTACCAATATGAATAATAATAATAATATATGGATGAATAAAATTTACAAATAAAATATTCCTACATTTACTGCCAAGAGGTACTCCAACACTCATCATACCAATAATAATTATTATTGAACTAACAGGTAACTTAATTCGACCAATCTCACTATCAGTGCGACTAACTGCAAATATAATTGCAGGGCACCTCCTAATAACACTATTAGGAAACCTAAGAGAATTAAGATTAATTATTTTAACCTTACCAATACAAATAACCTTAATAATATTTGAATCATCAATTTCAATTATTCAAGCTTACGTATTCTCAACTCTAATCACACTATATTCTAGAGACATTCCATATGAAAAAAAATCACCCATTCCACATAGTTACAAAAAGACCATGACCCATCTTAACATCAATTAATATTATAACCCTATTAACAGGAACAACAACGTGAATAACAAAAAAAGAAACCTACACTATAATGATAGGAATACTAATAACAACAATTTGCCTAATCTCATGATGACGAGACGTAACCCGAGAATCAACATTTCAAGGTATACATACAATTAAAGTTAATAAAGGAATTAAAATGGGAATAATCCTATTTATTATTTCAGAAGTAATATTCTTTTTTTCATTCTTCTGAGGATTTTTCCACTCAAGTCTATCACCATCAATCGAAATAGGAATAAATTGACCCCCTAAATCAATTAAATCATTTAACCCAATAGAAGTTCCTCTATTAAATACGATTATCCTATTAGCCTCAGGGGCATCTATCACATGAACTCACCAAAGAATCTTAGAAAGAAAATATAAAAAATCAAAAAAAGCAATAACTATAACAATTGTTATAGGAATTTACTTTACAATTCTACAAAAATGAGAATACAATCAAGCCTATTTTTCGATTTCAGATTCAGTATATGGTTCAACATTTTTTATAGCAACAGGATTCCACGGACTTCACGTAATTATTGGAACAACTTTTCTAATTGTATGCCTAATACGAATAAATAAAATACATTTTTCAAAAAATCATCACTTAGGACTAGAAGCAGCTACATGATACTGACATTTCGTAGATGTAGTATGATTATTCTTATACATTTCAATCTACTGATGAGGTAAATAAATTCTTTTAGTATAAAAAGTATAATTGATTTCCAATCAAAAGGTTAAATTTTAAAAGAATAATCAAAATTATAATAACATCACTAATTATAGTAAATATTTTAAATATAGTATTCTTTTTAACAACAACACTATCAAAAAAAACAAATTCAAGACGAGAAAAAACATCACCATTCGAATGTGGATTTTCACCAATTTCACCAGCACGAAAACCTTTATCCATCCACTTTTTTCTAGTAGCAACAATTTTCCTAATCTTTGACATTGAAATTTCAATCATCCTACCAATATCTACAACTAAAATAATAGAAATGGAACAATGAATAATTTCAAGATCTATTACAATAATAATCCTAAACCTAGGATTAATTCACGAATGAAAAAATGGAATATTAGAATGAACAAAATAGGAGTTTAGTTAAAAATAACATTTTCATTGCAAGAAAAAAGTATTGATTAAATCAATTTCTCTTAGAGTAAAGAAGTAAAATACAATTAATTTCGACTTAAATTTAGAGAAGATCCTCCATACTCATTAACCGAAGCTAAAAAGAAGCATTTCACTGTTAATGAAAAAAATGGACAATTCCCAGTTAAAAGAATAAATATAAAAGAAGCTGCTAACTATCTTTTAAGTGATAAACACTTTATTCTTATTTATATAGTTTAAAAAAAACATTACATTTTCAATGTAAAAATAAAAAAAATTTTATAAATAAATATCTAGAAGTAGAACTATCCTAATATTTTCAATATTAAACTTTTATTTAAGCTACCTAAATTTAGATTAAAAATATAAAAAAAAAAAATAAAAAAAAAGAAACTAGATAAATATGAAATCTACTTAAAAAAAATTTTTCAAAATAAACAAATAAAAAATTAAAAAACCCAGCCAATCTACCAGAAATAAAATACTCGAATCAACCAGAATCAACCAATATATAACTAAAACTTCTAAACCCAAAAAAACGAGACAAAAAAAAAGAAGAAGAAAAAAAATTCAAAAATCACATTGAACCAAAAAAAAAAAAAAAAAAAGATCTACAAAAAAAAAAAAAATTATTTAAAAAATTAAAAAAAAAAACTAAAAAAAAAAAAAATAAAAATAAAGGAACCAACTTATAAAATATTCTAACAACAAAAATAAAATCTCTAAATAACCAAAAAATAAAAGAACCACCAAATAAAGAAAAAAAAAACAAAAAAAAAAGAGAATAATTTATATAAAAACAATACCTAAAAGAAATCAAAGGAAAAAAAAAAGAATTAGAAAAAAATAAATAATAAAGAAGACGAAATCTATAAATAACTGTTAACCCAATAGAAATACAGAAAAAAAAAAAAAAAAAAAAATTAGTATCCCCCAAAACAACCAATTCAAAAATAAAATCCCTAGAATAAAACCCAGAAAAAAATGGAAACCCACAAAGACACAAAAGAGAAACAAAAAAACAAGAAGAAACATAAGGTCTTTGAATAACAAGACCACCTATACGACGAATATCCTGATCACCAAAAAAAAAATGAATAAAAATACCTGAACAAAGAAATAATAAAGACTTGAAAACAGCATGAATTAAAAGATGCATGAAACAAATAGTAAAAGAACCAAAAGAAAGAACAAAAAATATAAAACCAATCTGTCTCAAAGTAGAAAAAGCAATAATCTTCCTTAAATCATTTTCTACACAAGCATTAACCCCCGAAATAAATATAGTAATTAAAGAAATAATTATCAAAAAAAAAGTATCAAAATAATAAATATAACAATTAAAACGAATAATCAAATAAACACCAGAAGTAACTAAAGTAGACGAATGAACCAAAGAAGATACAGGTGTAGGAGCGGCTATAGCTAAAGGTAATCAAAAACAAAAAGGAAACTGAGCACTCTTAGTAAAAGAAGCTATCAAAATAAGATAAACCAAAAAAAAAAAATCAAAATCAAAATAATCAACCATCAAAACAAAATGTCATGAACCAAAATTTAAAAATCAACCAATAGACAAAATTAAAAAAACATCACCAAACCGATTTATAAAAACAGTAATTAAACCTCTAGTAGAAGAGTTAAAATTAGAATAATAAATAATCAAACAATAAGAAACAAGACCCAAGCCATCTCAACCTAAAAGTATACAAATTAAGTCAGGCATTAAAATAAAAAAAACTATTCTTAAAATAAAAAGAAACACAAAATAATAAAAACGAATTAAATTTAAATCACCACTCATATAACCAATACTATAAAAAAGAACAGAACCAGAAATTAAAAAAACAAAAGACATAAAAATTAAAGAAACTCAATCAAAAAGAAAAATACAAGTAAAAAATCTTCTATTTATACCAAAAATAACTCACTCAAAAAAAAAAAAAAAATAAAAAAAAAAAAAAAAAAAAAAAAAAAAAAAAAAAAAAAAAAAAAAAAAAAAAAAAAAAAAAACATTAATACAAAATAACACAGCTTATCCTCATAAAGATCTTTGATACCACAAACCAAAATTTTTAAATTAAACTAAATAAACATAAACACAAAAAAAAAAATCCAAATCAAACATGACAAAAACTAAAGGATACAAATGCAAAAAAAGAACAAAAAAATCACGTACTCTACAAAAAGGAAAAAACTTTAATAAACTTGATGAAACTCCATGCTGAGTTAGAAAAAAAATAGTTAATCTATAACAAGCAGAAAAAAAAAGAATAAAAAAAAAAAAAAAAATAATAAAATAATCTCAAAAAAGCAGACCAAAAACCAAAGAAATTTCAGAAAAAAGATTAATTCTTGGAGGACAAGATATATTCAAAATACAAAAAAAAAATCAATATAAAGAAAGAGAAGGCAAAAAATTAATTAAACCCCTAATCAAAAAAAATCTTCGTCTTCCTAACCTATCATACAATAAACCAACTAAAAAAAATAATCCAGAAGAAACAAATCCATGACCAACCATAAAAACAATCGAACCAACTGATCCTCATCTAGTTAAAGTAAACAAACCCCCTAAAACAACAGACATATGACAAACAGAAGAATAAGCAATTAAAATTTTTAAATCTCTCTGAACTAAACAAAAAAATCTAATCAATAAACAACCATAAATTCTTAAACTAATAAAAAAAAAAGAATAATCAAAAATAAAAAAATATAAATAATTTAAACCACGAAAAAAACCATAACCTCCCAATTTTAATATGACCCCAGCCAAAACTATAGAACCTCTAACAGGAGCCTCTACATGCGCCCTGGGTAATCAAAGATGAAGACCAAATATAGGAAACTTAACCAAAAAAGAAAACAAAAAAAAAAACATAAAAAAAAAATTTTCCATCTTAAAAGTCAAAAAAAAAGAAAAACAACCAAAAAAACCATAAACAAAAAAAATCAACAATAAAAAAGGAAAAGAAGCAAATAAAGTATAAAAAATCAAATAAAATCCAGCACCTAAACGCTCAGGTTGATAACCTCAACCAAAAATAATTAAAAAAACTGGAATAAGTCTACCCTCAAAAAAAAAATAAAAATAAAAAAAATCAGAAACCGTAAAAACTAAAATTAACATAAGCAACAAAAAGTTAACACAAAAAAGAAAAAAAAAAGAATAAAAAAAATTAAAAAAAACTATAGAATAAATCATCAAAATACAAATTCAAATAAAAAAAAAAAAAAAAAAAAAAAAAAAAAAAAAAAAAAAAAAAAAAAAAAAAAAAAAAAAAAAAAAAAAAAAAAAAGAATAAGAAATAACTGACCAACCACTACCAAATAATCTAACAGGGATCAAAAAAACTAAAAAAAAAAAGAACCTTAACATAAAATTAATCTTCTCAAATAGTCAAGACTATCCTTACGAACCAAATAAACAATTAAAGATAAACCCAAAACACCCTCACAAACACCTAAAACCAAAAATACAATAACAAAATAATATTCATAAACATAGAAATCAAAAAAAAAATAAATAAAAAAAAAAATGGATAAAAATATAAACTCTAAACTCAACAAAGAAAGAAGAAAATGTTTACGAACAAAAATTAAACTTAACAAACCAAAAAAAAAAATAAATAAACCAACAAACATAAGTTTTTATAGTTTAAAAAAAACACTGGTCTTGTAAACCAAAATTAGAAAAATCTTAAAAACTCAGTAAAGAAAATAAATCATCTTTAGTCTCCAAAACTAATATTTTAAATTAAAATACTTACTGAATAATAGCAAAGATAATAATATTTACATCAACCACAATCCCAATAATAAAACACCCCATATCAATAGGGACAATTTTAATTTTACAAACCATTATAATATCAATCTACATATCAAAAAAATCAATAAATTCATGATTTAGATACATTTTATTCATCACAATCATCGGAGGAATAATAATTATATTTATATACATGTCAAGAATCGCATCAAATGAAATATTCAAACCAAAATCAAAAAAAATCATAATAATAATTACAACTTTTACACTAATTATAATAATGAACACAGAAATAATAACAGAACTAAATAAATTAATTGAACAAAAAATAAATATAATAGAAAAAGAAGAAATCAAGGCATCATCAAAATTCTTTAACTCAAAAAAAATAAACATAACAATTATTATAATAATAATTTTAATACTAACCATAGTGTCAATTACAAACATTTCAAGAACATTCGAAGGACCACTAAAAAAAACATATGTTTAAACCAAAACGTAAAATAACCCCAATTAACAACTTTATTATTGACCTACCATCACCATCTAATATTAACACATGATGAAATTTAGGTTCACTACTAGGAATATGCTTAACTATTCAAATTATCACAGGAATATTTCTAGCTATACATTACTCCCCGAGAATTTCAATAGCATTTAAAAGAATTATTCACATTACACGAGATGTAAACTACGGATGAATAATACGAAATACACATGCCAACGGAGCATCACTATTTTTTGTTTTAATTTATTTACACACGGGTCGAGGTTTATTTTTCGGATCATATAAACTAAAAAAAACATGAATTTCAGGTACAATAATTATACTAACCTTAATAGCAACAGCATTTCTAGGATATGTCTTACCATGGGGCCAAATATCATTTTGAGGAGCAACAGTAATCACAAACCTAATTTCAGCCATCCCATATGTAGGAGACATAATAGTTAAATGAATATGAGGAGGTTTCGCAGTAGATAACCCCACATTAAATCGATTCTTTACATTCCACTTCATCTTACCATTTATTCTATCAACTATAGTAATAACACATCTAATCTTACTACACGAAACGGGGTCATCAAATCCACTAGGAACCAAAAATAACATCGATAAAATTCCATTTCATCCATATTTTACAATCAAAGACCTATTAGGAATAATTATAACAATATCAATTATATTTACAACAATTAACCTATTTCCATATCTAACAACAGACCCAGAAAATTTTACACCAGCTAATCCTATAGTTACCCCTGTTCACATTCAACCAGAATGATATTTCTTATTTGCTTATGCTATTCTACGATCAATCCCAAGAAAATTAGGGGGAGTAATAGCACTAATACTTTCAATTATAATCTTATTAATCTTACCATTTTCAATAAAAAACAAGTTTCAAAGAAACTTGTTCTACCCCATAAACAAAATAATATTATGAACACTAGTTAATACATTTATTTTACTGACATGAATTGGAGCACGACCTGTAGAAGAACCTTATATCTTAACAGGACAAATTCTAACCATTTTATACTTCACAATATTCTTATCAATACCAATATTATCAAAAAAATGAGACAAAATTAATTAAGCTAATAAGCTCTAAGCAATATATCTTGAAAATATATGAAAGATAAAATTCTATTAGCTTTATTTTTAGATTACTAAAAAAAATGAAATAAAAAAAAACCCTTAAAAAAATAAAAAAAATAAAATAATTTAAAACTACAGGTAAATAACATTTCCAAGAAAGATATATTAATTTATCATAACGATAACGAGGTAAAGTACCACGAATTCAAATAAATAAATAAATAAAAAACAAAACCCTCAAATAAAAAAAAAAATTAAAAAAATCACCACCAAAAAAAAATAAGACAGAAAAAAAACTTATAAATATTATTCTTCTATATTCAGATAAAAAAAACAAAGAAAATCTAAAAGATCTATACTCAACATTAAACCCAGAAACTAACTCCGACTCACCCTCAGAAAAATCAAAAGGAGAACGATTAGTTTCAGCCAAAATACATGAAAAAAAAATAAAAAACAAAGGAATTATTAAAAAAAAAAATCAAACATAATTCTGAAAAAAAAAATAATCAATTAAATTAAATCTTTCAACATAAATAACTAAAACTAAAATAATCAAAAAAAAACAAACCTCGTAAGAAATACTCTGAGCAAGAGAACGCATACAACCTAACATAGAATAAACAGAATTAGAAGACCATCCAGCAATCATAATAAAATAAACACCTAAACCAGAACAACAAACAAAAAATAATAAACCTAAATAAAAAGAAATAAAATTAAAAAATATAGGATATAAAATTCAAAACATTAAAGAAACAACTAAACCAAGAATAGGAACAAAATAATAAATAAAGTAATTACCAAAAATCAAATAATAAAATTCCCTTCTAAACAACCTCAAAGCATCAGAAAAAGGCTGAAAAAGACCTATCAATCCTACCCTGTTAGGACCCTTTCGAAACTGAACATAACTTAAAATCTTACGCTCAAACAAAGTAAAAAACGCTACACCAACAAAAACAAAAATAAATAAAAAAAAAACCGTAAAAAAAAACATATATTAACTGTAAAAACTACATTATTAAATTCTAAATCTAAAGCACTTATTCTGCCAAATTAACAACAAATTTTGCTATTCAAAAGTCCTTTCGTACTAATCAAATAAAAAACTAAGAAGATAGAAACCAACCTGGCTCACGCCGGTCTGAACTCAGATCATGTAAAATTTTAAAGGTCGAACAGACCTAAAATTGTAAAAACTACCCCACAAATAAATTTTAATCCAACATCGAGGTCGCAAACATAATTATCGATTTGAACTCTCCAATTATATAACGCTGTTATCCCTAAGGTATCTTATTCTTATAATCAAAAAATTAAAGATCAAATAAAACAAAAAATAATGTAAAAAAAAATTAAAGTTTAAAATTTTAAATATCACCCCAACAAAAAAAAAAAAAAAATTCTTAAAAAAAACAACAAAAAATAAAAAATTAAATTAATTTTAAAGATCTATAGGGTCTTATCGTCCCTCTAAAAAATTTTAGAATTTTGACTAAAAAAACAAATTCAAAAAAATTAAACAAATAAAGTATTTTTCTCGTCAAACCCTTCATACCAGACCTCAATTAAAAGACTAATTATTATGCTACCTTAGCACAGTTAAAATACCGCGGCTATTTAAATAATCATTGAGCAGGTCAGACTTTAAATAAACACAAAAAGACATGTTTTTGTTAAACAGGCGAAAAAATATTTTGCCGAATTCATAAATATAATTTTTAAACTTACTAATTCAAACATTATTAAAATAAAAAAAATTAAATAAAAAAACCCAATAAAAAAATAAATAAAAAAAAAATATTTTTCTTAATCTTTAACGAACTTAAAATGATGACAAATTCTAAACCTACAAAAAAAAAATTAAAAAAATTATATTAAATTAAAAAGCTTATCCCTCTTAAAATTAGAATTCAAAAAAAAAAAAAAAAATAATTTTTATCAAAAGAAATCCTTAATTAAATTAAATTCTTAGATAACCAGATATAAAATTAAACTAATTTTTTATCAAAACTAATTAAAATTTGTAAATATTTATTCAACAATAAAATACAAAATTAAATAGATATTAAATTTTCGGGAAAAAAAAATAAATAAAAAAATTATTTAACCCTGATACAAAAGGTAAAAAAATATATTCATCTTTAAAAAAAAAAAAAAAAAAAAAAAAAAAAAAAAAAAAAAAAAAAAAAAAAAAAAAAAAAAAAAAAAAAAAAAAAAAAAAAAAAAAAAAAGTAAGCTTCAGATCTAGTCGAATAAACAACTTAAAATTTTAATGTAAATAAAAATAAATAAAGATCCGATTCTAGATACACCTTCCGGTACATCTACTTTGTTACGACTTGTCTCACTTGATGAGAATGACGGGCGATATGTACATAATTAAGAGCTAAATTCATAAAATTTAATAAAAAAAATTACTATTAAATCCATATTCAAATTACTAACTAAAATAAAATCCAAAAACTAAAATTATAGTAACCCATAATAACCAATAAATAACTGCACCTTGACCTAACATAAAATAAATAAAATTAAAGAAAATAAACTTTCATTACATTCAACGACAGAGGTATACAAGAAATTAAAGGTAAAATTAATCGTGGACTATCATTTAAATCACAGGTTCCTCTAAAAAGATTTAAAAACCGCCAGATCCATTAAATTTAAAATCAAAATCTTACTCCCCAGAAAAAAAAAAATATTCAAGAATAACAGGGTATCTAATCCTGGTCTAAATTAAAGCCTTAACAGAAATAGAAAATTTTTAAATATAAATTTCACCTAAATAATAAAATTCAAAAAAAAACTGCCAACTAAAAATATTAACTTAATCATGATGTATAACCGCGAATGCTGGCACAACATTTTTCTGATATTAAAATAAATTTCTCAAACAAAAAAAATGAAAAAAAATACTAAACACTGAAAATATAAAATAAACCCTTAAGATAAAAAAAACTTATAAAATTTTACATGCATAAAAATAAACTAATTAATATAAAAAGCAAAAATCAAACTTTTTTACACAAACTAATCAGAACGGATCTATTATCTTATCTCCCCAAATAAACACCAATTAAACTATACCCCCATATAGATTAACCGATTCTAGTAACCCCCATTACTAGAATAGCTTAATATAGAAAAATAACATTTAACTAAAATCAAACTTTTTTACACAAACTAATCAAAACGGATCTATTATCTTATCTCCCCAAATAAACACCAATTAAACTATACCCCCCATATAGATTAACCGATTCTAGTAACCCCCATTACTAGAATAGCTTAATATAGAAAAATAACATTTAACTAAAATCAAACTTTTTTACACAAACTAATCAAAACGGATCTATTATCTTATCTCCCCAAATAAACACCAATTAAACTATACCCCCATATAGATTAACCGATTCTAGTAACCCCCATTACTAGAATAGCTTAATATAGAAAAATAACATTTAACTAAAATCAAACTTTTTTACACAAACTAATCAGAACGGATCTATTATCTTATCTCCCCAAATAAACACCAATTAAACTATACCCCCATATAGATTAACCGATTCTAGTAACCCCCATTACTAGAATAGCTTAATATAGAAAAATAACATTTAACTAAAATCAAACTTTTTTACACAAACTAATCAGAACGGATCTATTATCTTATCTCCCCAAATAAACACCAATTAAACTATACCCCCATATAGATTAACCGANNNTTTTTTTTTTTTTTTTTTTTTTTTTAATAATCTTGTTATGAAAAAGAATATTCATTATATGAATACATATAATTAAGGTTTTATTAATCCTTATAAATAAGAATCTTTAAATACAATAAATTTAAATATTTAAATTGAGGTTTTACTTAAAATAATATTAAATATTTTATTGAATTAAATTTTAATTTTAAATCATGAATATATATATAAATTAAATTAATATTTATATAAATAATTGATTATCTATATAATATCGGTTACAATTTAATTATTTAATTAATTTAATACTAAATTCATATTAATTAAATATATAATAACAAAATATAATAAATTTAATTAAATTAATTACTTAAACAATATCATTTTACTGAAAAATTTAGTATTATTTAAATTATAAAAAATATTTTATATTAATTTACCATTTAAAATATATGTTCCTAATAATTAATTAATCTAATTCGAGACTAAATATATTAATACTAATAATTTAATATATATATTTTTATATTTGATACTTGATTTTAATTAAATATTTATTATATATTAAATATTTTATATAAATTATAATAAATTAATTAAATAATTATTATACATTAAATATTTTATATAAATTAAATTAATTTAATTAAATATTTATTATATATTAAATATTTTATATAAATTAAATTAATTTAATTAAATATTTATTATATATTAAATATTTTATATAATTTATTATAATTTAATTAATTAATTATTATAAATTAAATAATTTATATATAATGTCTTAATAAGAATATATGTATAATATAAAATAGATTTATAAATTAAATAAAATTTTTTAAATAATAATATATTTATATATATTTATCAATCTTTTTTTTTTATAGTATACTAATTTTTATATTATTTATTTTATTATTAATGAAATATTTTATTATAAAGAAATTGAATAAACCACTAAAATCCTTATCAAAAAATAAAATATTAAAAAAAATCCCAAAAAAATCCAAAAAATCCCAAAAAAATCCAAAAAATCCCAAAAAAATCCAAAAAATCCCAAAAAAATCCAAAAAATCCCAAAAAAATCCAAAAAATCCCAAAAAAAATCCAAAAAAAAAATAAAAAAAAATAAAAAAATTACAAATAAATAAAAAAAAATAAATTAACACAAAAAAGGACACAAATTAGATACGTATTGTTTTTTTTTTAATAAAATAA